GACTCCAAAATACAAGCATTTGTGGGTTCAATGCGAAAATTGTTATGGATTAAATTATAAGAAATTTTTTAAATCAAAAATGAATATTTGCGAACACTGTGGACATCATTTGAAAATGAATAGTTCAGATAGAATCGAACTTTCGATTGATCCAGGTACTTGGGCTCCGATGGATGAAGACATGGTCTCTCTGGATCCCATTGAATTTAATTTAGAAGAGGAACCCTACAAAGATCGTATTGATTCTTATCAAAGAAAGACAGGATTAACTGAGGCTGTTCAAACGGGCACAGGTCAACTAAACGGTATTCCCGTAGCAATTGGGATTATGGATTTTCAGTTTATGGGTGGTAGTATGGGATCGGTAGTTGGCGAGAAAATCACCCGTTTGATCGAATATGCTACCAATCAATTTTTACCTCTTATTTTAGTATGTGCTTCTGGAGGAGCACGCATGCAAGAAGGAAGTTTGAGCTTGATGCAAATGGCTAAAATATCTTCCGCTTTATATGATTATCAATCAAATAAAAAGTTATTCTATGTATCAATCCTTACATCTCCTACTACTGGTGGGGTGACAGCTAGTTTTGGTATGTTGGGGGATATCATTATTGCTGAACCCAATGCCTACATTGCCTTTGCGGGTAAAAGAGTAATTGAACAAACATTGAATAAAACAGTACCTGAGGGCTCACAAGCGGCTGAATATTTATTCCATAAGGGCCTATTCGATCCAATCGTACCGCGTAATCTTTTAAAAGGCGTTCTGAGTGAGTTATTTCAGCTTCATGCATTCTTTCCTCTGAATCAAAATTCAATCAAGTAGAGCCTTAATAAAAATATAAAAATAAAAAAATATATATATAATAAAAAAAAAAATCATTTCTCTTTTTTTTTGTGTGTAGAACAAGTAGTTATTTAGTTTATAGAAATCAAAGTAAAAATCCATTCTTCGGATTTGATTTTTACTTTGATAACATTTGGTAACATAAGATTTAATTGTAAAAAAAAAAAGAGTGAATTCTTTCTTCCGCGAAATTCAAATTAGGCAAGGGGAATAAAACGAGAATTTCACGTTCCCTTCTTATGTGTATATAATTCACATATAGAAAATATAAAAGTATAGAAAGATGCAAGATTCTATATTTTTTGAGAATGTTCAGTTTTACTAAGAATCCCTAGTCCCGGATCGGATTCTAACAAATTTTTCGGGAATTTGTAAGAAACTCTTTCTTTATTTTATTCACGTTTATTAAATTCAAATTATTAGACAAAAACAAGATAATAAAAAATAATAAAAAAAGGAGATTATCATACACATACATATCTATATATTTCATGTAGAAAGATGAAAAATTCTATTTCGTTAGTTCTACATTCCTTGCACTTATTTTCTTATCTTATTCTATTTATAAATTTTAGAAATTGTTATATTTATTATTTTATTTATATATTAATATTATGTACTTACATATACTCAATTATGTACTCACTTAGCTATACTTAGTATAATTATATATGAATTATAATGATTATACGATACCTTTATAACAATATAAATAACAATATAACAATAACAGGTACAAATATTAAATCCAGGTATCTATTTTATGACAACTTTCAATAACTTACCCTCTATTTTGGTGCCTTTAGTGGGCCTAGTATTTCCGGCAATTGCGATGGCTTCTTTATTTCTTCATGTTCAAAAAAACAAGATTTTTTAGATATAGATATGATAGGGCCAAATCTTATCTATTTTTTTTTTTTTTTCAAGACTTAGACCATAATACAGATATTGATTTCTTAGAATAAAATATGTGATGCAGTTTCCCCTGAGCATAAGCTATTATGCATGCGTAAACATGATATATACATAAATGAATTATAGCTATTTGAAAAAAAATCGGGATTGGGGCGAATGTCTGAAATGTAAAGTAAATGTATCCATATGTATATAGGGAATCATACGAAGTGGATCTTATTATTTTAGATCTAAGCAATTCGATGAATTACTCCTAAAAGTTCACATCGGAATAGTGCTAGTTGATGAGAGTTACTTCGGAAACACACAAAAAAAGTAAAATTCATTTGGGTTATTCTCTCAATTTCAATAAAATGCAACTAGATCTAGTATGAATTGGCGATCAGAACATATATGGATAGAACTTATAGCGGGGTCTCGAAAAACAAGTAATTTCTGCTGGGCCTTTATCCTTTTTTTAGGTTCATTAGGGTTTTTATTAGTTGGAATTTCCAGTTATCTTGGTAGGAATTTTATATCTTTATTTCCGTCTCCACAAATCATTTTTTTTCCACAGGGGATCGTGATGTCTTTCTACGGGATTGCGGGTCTCTTTATTAGCTCCTATTTGTGGTGCACAATCTCATGGAATGTAGGTAGTGGTTATGATCGATTCGATAGAAAAGAAGGAATAGTGTGTATTTTTCGTTGGGGATTTCCTGGAAAAAATCGTCGCATCTTACTCCAATTCCTTATGAAAGACATCCAGTCCATCAGAATAGAAGTTAAAGAGGGTATTTATGCTCGTCGTGTCCTTTATATGGAAATCAGAGGCCATGGGGCTATTCCCCTGACTCGTACTGATGAGAATTTGACTCCACGAGAAATTGAGAAAAAAGCTGCTGAATTGGCTTATTTCTTGCGTGTACCAATTGAAGTATTTTGAAAAATGAACTGAAAAGAGTGAATGCTTTTTTTTTTTCAAAAGATTTGATATTCTGATAGAAAGAGAATTCTTTTCTTTCAAAATCCGAATAATATTCATGGGCGCCTTTGTGCATTTATTTATCGAAAGGAGGCACTTTTTTCGAATTTGAGCAAATGATATATTTGTAAACAATATCTTTATTCGCATTTGAAGTGCGAATTTGGAGCGGACTCTTTCTTATTCCATTTCTGTATTATTTCTAAATTAAAGTAATAACCACTGAATCATACAGAAAAAAACAGGGAATAGATTCATGGGCTCGATGACTTGTAATAGAACTTATCCTTGATATGAATATTAGTTAGTATCGTATGGAGTCGACGAATGAGGTGAGTTCATTAAAAATTCAAAGACGGAAAAATGGCAAAAAAGAAAGCATTCATTCCCCTTCTATATCTTGCATCTATAGTATTTTTGCCCTGGTGGATCTCTCTCTCATTTACTAAAAGTCTGGAATCTTGGGTTACTAATTGGTGGGATACTATGGAATCCGAAATTTTCTTGAATATCATTCAAGAAAAGAGTATTCTAAAAAAATTCATAGAATTAGAGGAACTCTTCCTCTTGGACGAAATGATAAAGGAATACCCGGAAACACATCTAGAAAAGCTTCGTATCGGAATCGACAAAGAAACGATCCAATTGATCAAGATACACAATGGGGATTGTATCCATACGATTTTGAATTTCTCGACAAATATAATCTGTTTCGTTATTCTAAGTGGTTATTCTATTTTAGGTAATGAAAAACTTGTTATTCTTAACTCTTGGGTTCAAGAATTCCTATATAACTTAAGCGACACAATAAAAGCTTTTTCAATTCTTTTATTAACTGATTTATGTATAGGATTCCATTCGCCCCACGGTTGGGAACTAATGATTGGCTCTTTATACAAAGATTTTGGATTTGCTCATAACGATCAAATTATATCCGGTCTTGTTTCCACTTTTCCGGTCATTCTAGATACAATTTTAAAATATTTGATCTTCCGTTATTTAAATCGTGTATCTCCCTCACTTGTAGTGATTTATCATTCAATGAATGACTGAAAAATGATTCACTGATTATAATGGTTGTTACTTTGTACATAAGCAAAACATTCAAAATTGTACTTATTCTTTCTACTCCTACAAGGAATTCTTCCTATATTCCATTAATATTTTTTTAGTAAATAGCAGAATCATAGATAGGGAACTATACTAGACTAGGGACCTACCTAATTTTATTGTATAAATTTTCGATACCAATGATTGGACCATGCAAACTATAAATACTCTTTTTTCTTGGATAAAGGAAGAGATTACTCGATCCATTTCCATATCGCTCATGATATATATAATCACTAGGACACCCAGTTCAAACGCATATCCCATTTTTGCACAGCAGGGTTATGAAAATCCACGAGAAGCGACTGGCCGTATTGTATGTGCCAATTGCCATTTAGCTAATAAACCCGTAGATATCGAGGTTCCACAAGCGGTACTTCCTGATACTGTATTTGAAGCAGTTGTTCGAATTCCTTATGATATGCAACTGAAACAAGTTCTTGCTAATGGTAAAAAGGGAGCTTTGAATGTAGGGGCTGTTCTTATTTTACCTGAGGGGTTTGAATTAGCCCCTCCCGATCGTATTTCGCCCGAGATTAAAGAAAAGATAGGCAATCTGTCTTTTCAGAACTATCGCCCTACTAAAAAAAATATTCTTGTGATAGGTCCTGTTCCTGGTCAGAAATATAGCGAAGTAACCTTTCCTATTCTTTCTCCAGACCCCGCTACTAAGAAAGATGTTCACTTCTTAAAATATCCCATATATGTAGGCGGGAACAGGGGAAGGGGTCAGATTTATCCCGACGGTAGCAAGAGTAACAATAATGTTTATAATGCTACAACAGCGGGTATAGTAAGCAAAATAATACGCAAAGAAAAAGGAGGATACGAAATAACCATAGTGGATGCATCGGATGGACGTCAAGTGGTTGATATTATCCCCCCGGGACCGGAACTTCTTGTTTCAGAGGGCGAATCTATCAAACTTGATCAACCATTAACGAGTAATCCTAATGTGGGTGGATTTGGTCAGGGGGATGCTGAAATCGTACTTCAAGATCCATTACGTGTCCAAGGCCTTTTGTTCTTCTTGACATCTGTTATTTTGGCACAAATCTTTTTGGTTCTTAAAAAGAAACAGTTTGAGAAGGTTCAATTGTCTGAAATGAATTTCTAGAACCGTGAATTTATCAACATAAAGTTTGTAAAAAGAACCCAATATTT